AAGAAGGTTTTCCCGTACGTTCATCACAAAATATTTCTAGATCCCAATACACCCAATGCCAGATAGCTGCCAAGAAGCACAAGCCAGAAAACACAATATGAGCTCCAGCCACACCTTCATAACTCCAAATACCCGGATTCGTTACGGTTCCTCCAGTGATACTCCAACCGCCCCACGAATTGGTTATCCCTAAACGAGTCATGAAAGGTATAACGAACATGCCTTGTCTCCACATTGGGTCTAGAACAGGATCAGAGGGATCAAAAACTGCTAATTCATATAGAGCCATCGAGCCGGCCCAACCAGCAACCAAAGCTGTATGCATTATATGGACAGACAGCAAACGACCGGGATCATTCAATACAACAGTATGAACACGATACCAAGGCAAACCCATGGAAATACCCCTTTATCAACGAAAAATAGACACTATGTAACTTTATTGCACTGAAAAAACTATGTTCTATATTTCCACTTTTCAGTGGATTATCTCGGGGAAAGGATTACTATTTTTATTTTAGTACTATTTTAGTAATAATGTAAGAATTCGGTTTGTAAGAAACAAGGGAAGCAGATCTATTCTATACCCGATAAGTAACAATACGCAATGGCAGGGTTGGCCGTCTATCTTTATCTATGAGCGAATGCATACATATTTGTTCATCATTCAAAGGGCCTAATCGTATTTGTAAGAATTTTACTTTTTAAGTTTGTCTCCCTTTACTTTATTTTTAGTTAAGATTTAGTTTTTTTATGAACTTATCGAATCTAAACATAAAATATGATAAAGCCCAATCTTATTAACACTTTATGAAAAAAAAAATTCATTGTTACGCTTTCACATCAAAGTGATGAATTAGAGTATTTCATTTTTTTTTTCATTAAATGCCTATTGGTGTTCCAAAAGTTCCTTTTCGAAATCCTGGAGAGGACGATGCAATTTGGATTGACATATAGTGCGACTTGTCAGATATATTGGGTCATATGGGATTTTCCCGTTCTCCCCCCCGATCGGGATATACTCTGTTTCGCCCAAGAAAGATTGATTAAATCTAAATCATCAAAAATCGGGAGCGTGAAATAAAATTAAGTGCAATTGCTTTCCCTTTTGGGGTATACAGATTAATATTATCCAATTTCGAATAATTTATGGTTGGCTTGCTTGTTTGGACCAATAAAATGAAGTATCCAGGCTTCGTTTAGAAAAAACCAATCAGTAAAGTAATATATCGAGCATTACTACTTGTATCCTATTCTATTTAATTTAGAATTTATAAGTAGATAAGTAGAAGTAATATCAAATTGATAATCATAATCAATGGAATAATATGATGAATACATTAAATATTCGGCGTAAAGCATGAAATGAAAAAAAAAAGTGTAGCAAAAGGGTGTGGTATGGGGGCATTTGCCCTATATGTGCAAATCAAAATCGGGCGGATCTTTACTCGGAGTAGAGCGCAAACCTAAAAGAATTGAATAAGACCCTTCGGGAACAAGAAAATGGCATCACGATTTGAATTGGATCACGATGAAAAATACATCAATGATGAAGTTAGTTTGATAAGTTTAATGAATTCTTTTTTAGATGTAAACACATCAAAACTCATCTTTCTTGAAAAATGGAAGAAAAGCCCTCCGTTAGAATAGAAGTTAGACAGAACTCACTAGCAAAAAAGGGGGGGGGGCTGGAATCTACACATTGATTCTTTTTTTTTTCGCGATTTATTTGGTGAACCGTATGCATCAAAAGGTGCATGTACGGTTTATAGGGGGTAGTTTTTTATCCTAATCAATCGACTTTATCGAGAAAGATTACTGTTTTTAGGTCAAGATGTTGATAGCGAGATTTCGAATCAACTTATCGGTCTTATGGTATATCTCAGTATAGAGAGTGAGACCAAAGATTTGTATTTATTTATAAACTCTCCCGGCGGATGGGTAATACCGGGAATAGCTATTTATGATACTATGCAATTCGTGCGACCGGACGTACAGACAGTATGCATGGGATTAGCCGCTTCAATGGGATCTTTTATCCTGGTCGGAGGACAAATTACCAAACGTCTAGCATTCCCTCACGCTCGGCGCCAATGGGTTTTTATTTGAAAGAAAACTATGCCTTCGCCGTCTGAACTATGAATATTAAGTAATAATAGCATGGCATTTTGAATTCGATATAAGAAATTTTTTTTTCTTGTTTTTTAAAACGGTAGATTATGTATCGAAAGATTAGTATGAGATATAGGGATATTTACGATTTTATCTTATTTATCGGGATCTATTTCAGCGTCACAAACTTTTTTGTTTTCACGCCCGGGGACTCTTAACACATTTATGTTATGAAAGAGTACGAAAAAAAAAATTATATTATTTTTTTATTTGCATTTGAAAAAAGAAACTTTGGGATTGCTAAATCGCCCATGAAATAAAGCAACGGAACCACCATAGTATTTTTTTAACTCCTAAAAAAAAAGAAGGGCGGTTATTGTATTATTTACCGATCTAGGCATGAGAAATGAAATATTCTCTGTTTTTATTCAATGAAAAGTAAAAGTAAATTCTATTGTGGAGCCGTATGCAATGCGCAAACAATGCCTGTACGGTTGTTCAATTTTCTCTTTTTTTTCTTATTATTCGTTATCTCTTCTCTTTCTCGTCACCGTATCAGCCGAGATAGAGTAACCATCGATTATCTTATATCCTCAGGGTAATGATTCATCAACCTATTGCTGGTTTTTATGAAGCACAAGCAAGAGAATTTGTCCTGGAAGCGGAAGAACTACTGAAACTTCGCGAAATCCTGACAAAGGTTTATGTACAAAGAACGGGTAAACCCTTATGGGTTGTATCCGAAGACATGGAACGAGATGTTTTTATGTCAGCCACAGAAGCCCAAGCTTATGGAATTGTTGATCTTGTAGCAGTTGCCTAAAAAATAGCAGGAATTTTATGCAATCGCAGTTTGCGATTTTATTTATTATTTTTATTCTTTTCTTTTTTTAACTATTAATATAGAAAATTAATATAGAAAATAAATAACTCATAATCGTCCGGTTAGGATCGATCTAAACCAGCCCATTATGCATACGATTCAACATGCCAACTATTAAACAACTTATTAGAAACACAAGACAGCCAATCAGAAATGTCACCAAATCCCCCGCACTTGGGGGATGCCCTCAGCGCCGAGGAACATGTACTCGGGTGTATGTGCGACTCGTTCAGATCATGGGTTCGGATAAGATAAAATAAAGGAAACCCCTTTTCCGCTATCCGTGAGCAGTACGGATGAATAGGATAGAATAGAAGAAAGCCCTTCGCTATCTAAAAAAAACATTTATCATACCCCTCTCTTGTGTATCAAATTTATGGTTTCCATTGGTGCATTAATCACCTCAATTTTCAATTTAAAATGAGAAAGAATTCCCATTGGTAGCAAATGATTAGTCGTTAAGCAGGGGAAATCTTATTTTAATTTAAATTAAAATAAAAAAAGGCCGAAAGTTATGCCCCCACTCTTGCAAGAACGGACTAACAGGGTCAGCCAATCCGCTAATTTTCATAATTAAATACCGTTACTGTATAGATAGATCTCGTTGTGAAAGAACTATTACTGGAGAATTCATGAGTAGAGCTAAAAAGTATGAACTGTACAAGTTAGCAATAGCATTGATTAAATGATTAAATGAGGAAAGGGGCTCCGGTGTATAGAGCAGACCTCACCGTTTAAGAAATAACCATAGAAACGATGGAACCCACTAATTTTTTAGCTATTTCTAGTTATTACTTTTTTATTCGGTTTTTGTTTGATACCCAATATCAATACAATTTTTTTTTTCTCTTTTTCTAGGCGAAATACCTAGAAAAAAAAAGAACAAATCGTGGTTGGGAAGGTTATAGTAGCAAAAGCCGTTGGAATTATTATTTTATACATTGGCAGAATCCGTTTTGTTAATATAGAAGGGGGAAAACGAATAACTGAAAGAAAAGAAATTTATTAGTTATTCATCAAAGTTTCGTTTATTCAATGACCAGAATTAGACGAGGATATATAGCGCGGAGGCGTAGAACAAAAATGCGTTTATTCACATCAAGTTTTCGAGGGGCGCATTCAAGACTTACTCGAACTATTATTCAACAAAAAATAAGAGCTTTGGTTTCGGCCCATCGGGATAGAGATAAGCACAAAAGAAATTTTCGTCGTTTATGGGTCACTCGGATAAATGCAGTAATTCGCGAAAGCGGGGTATCCTATAGTTATAATCGATTCATAAACAATCTGTCCAAGAGACAGTTGCTTCTTAATCGTAAAATACTTGCGCAACTAGCTATATTAAATAGGAATTGTCTTTATATGATTTCGACTGACATTAGAAAATAAGGAAAATGGAAGGAGTACATCAGGATGTTTTACATACACGTTATTTCCGGGAGAATGAATTCCGAGAAGGTAGAATAGAAATTAATATGATAAAATAAGAGAATATGATCAGGTAGCCAAACTGAGTAAAAACTTGAATTTAGATAAAAAAAAACGATTTTTTTTTTCCAATTCGTTTTTTTCTTACAAGACGACGACAATCAAATCTAGATTTTCAGATTTTTCGAACAAAATATCAATTTAATTTGAGCTCGGATTCGAATTTTGATTTTGATTCAATTGAAGAGTAACCCTATTTTTTTCTAGTTCTAAGACCAGAAGTGCGAGCGACCAATTCGTTTTTTTCAAAATGTTTTTCATTATTAAGAAAAGGTAACAAAGATAAAATACGGGCTTGCTTTATAGCAATAGTAATTAATCGTTGTTGTTTTAAAGTTAATCTATTTACCCGCCTAGATAATATTTTTCCTTGTTCACTAATAAATCGAGTAATTAAACTTATATTTCTATAATCAATTCGATCCCCCGATTGGATCGGGGGCAAACGCCTACGAAGGGGTCGCTTGGACTTAAAAAAAAGTCGTTTGGATTTATCCATGGTTTGTTTAGTCCTTATTTTGAAAATCCTATTTCTTATAATTCTAAATCATTATCATTTTTGATCCGATCAAGTAAAATAAATAGGATTTTCCTTCTTTCTTGTTTCTATTTCAATATAGAATTTACAATATTGAAATTATTTACAATATTCAATTTATTAAAATTGTATATACAATTTTATAAATAGATTTTCTCTTTCCATATTATATCCTAATAGGATATTTTTTGTTAATATATCATTTTTCATCTTCCCTGTAAAGCCGCTATCGTTTCCGTCTATTTCTTTATCTCCCCATGAATTGTATGCTTGGAACAATAGGGACAGAATTTTCTCAATTCCAATCGATTAGGCGTATTGTGTCGATTCTTTTGAGTACTATATCTGGAAATGCCTCTTGGTTTCTTATTAACATTGTTTCGAACACAACCGGTACATTCCAAAATAATTCTTACTCGGACATCTTTACCCTTGGCCATGAGCCCCTCCCTCACCTTGGTTTTTTATTTACTCAACGCTTCGATTTTCCGATCTGAAGAGAAGAAGAGCGGAATAAAAAAAAATCGAAGTTGCTAGCTCGAAATCAAATCCAGAAATCCAATTCTAAAAAATTTCATTGCAACCCAATATCCTAATAAAAAAAAAAGTAATAAAATAATAAGTAATACAATGCTTTGAAAATAGATTTCAATTAGAAGTTTAGTACAGTATTTCATTTAAACATCGTATATGATACTCTCGCCCTAGCTACATTTTTATTTCCGTTTTCTTAATTGACGTTAATTTACTTGAAGACGGGGCCCGCGCTCTGGATTTTGCTGCGGTTGAATAAACTTTCTTTTATTCTATTTTTTTTTTATAATTTTTTATAAAAAAAAAATAGAATAATTTTTCTAAAAATAAAGAAGAGGGGATAGCAGTCACAGATATTTAATTGTATCTCTAATCTTCTTCACACCCCGCGTTATTGTTATGTTAATAAAATAACTAGAATGAAAAAAACGGGAATGTCAACGCATCCGGGAAAAAGCGATTGATCTCTATCAATAGACCGGCTAAAGCCCCGAACCATAGAGTACTTATTACCGGGGCTACAGATAGATATGTTTTTAGATCTCGCATTTTAAATCCTCCTTATTGTAATAATTGTAATATAATTGTAATAAATAATATTTATTGTAATACCTAATGGTAATACATATATGATCAGATCAGATATATAGTTAAATAAAAAAAGATCGGATGTATATATAAAAAAAAGCCACTTGCGTTTGGTTTGTACACAGAATCCAGAATTCAAATTGAAATGTACAACGCTTTGATAGATAAGATTTTCCTTTTCTTAAAAGAACAAAATATATATCTTTTTTCCTATTTTATTTTTTCATATACCATAGAATATCATATAATAAAATAAAAAAAAAAGTTTATTATTATATGATAAAAAAATGATATGAGATCAAAAAAAAAGACGAAATAGAAAGATCGAAATAGCAAGATAATATGTTGTATATCAATGAAGAAAATAAAATAAGTATATAGAAAAGAAGGCAGGAATTCTCTACAATGACATTGTAATCCAATTGAATTGAAATGAAAGGGATGTAGCGCAGCTTGGTAGCGCGTTTGTTTTGGGTACAAAATGTCACGGGTTCAAATCCTGTCATCCCTACCTATCACTTCGCCTCAGAGCCATAACGAGGGTCCATTGAGATCAATAAAAATTGGACATGACATACCTACTCTTTAATTTCTATTTTATATCATATTATATATCATCCTATAGCCCTTCAACATGTATTGTAGTTAAAAAAAATAAAAAAAAAGAAAGACTTTTTTTCCTTACAGTCTTTTTTTTTGTAATTTCGTGGTAAGAAAGCGCTCTTAGTTCAGCTCGGTAGAACGTGGGTCTCCAAAACCCAATGTCGTAGGTTCAAGTCCTACAGAGCGTGATTCCGTTCTTGTTTTTTTAGGTCGAAATTTTTACGTAAAAAATGGAACAGCAATCTGAATTTGACCTCCCCCTTTCTTGAATCCAAAGGAGGTCAGAAAAGCGAGGTATTAATTAATCAAAGGTCCAACTGATCACCACGTCTGTATTGTAAATATGCAGTTACGAATAATCCAGCCAAAGTAATAGGAATTAGACCTAAAACGATTCCAAATAGAAAAACTTCAATCATTTCAATTTCTTTGATTCAATTTCTTTGAAAGGGAAAGGGGGAAGGAATATTTCTTTTTAAATATTAATCCATATTGCACATAAATTTCAATAAGCAAAAATTGAAAATTGATACGATAAGAAACTAGAGAATCGAGAGAATACTACGAAAAAAATGTCTTTTTTTTTTATGTTATTTTATTTTTATAATTTTATAAAGGGCTCATTCAATTTATTTCAAATAAGTCCTATCTTGTTCAGACCAATAAATAGGGCCGACGTTATAGTTAAAACTGCTAGTAGAAAACCGAAATAACTAGTTATAGTAGGCATGAAGGGGCTAAATAAACTTTTTTT